CAATTGAGAAGATCCATCGACCTGAGACGAAGAGAAGGGTCTATCTATTTTATTTAGTTATTCATTTAGTTATTCAGTGAAACCAATGATTCGTTATTGGAGCAGATAGCAACAACCACCATTTCATCCGACATACGTATTTTTGATTTTCCAATGGATTTACATCTTTCATTAATGGAAATTTTTTGATGTAGTGAGTAATAGTTCTGCTTGCTCGCTGTTGAAGAATTCTTGTTTAGGCAGTTCATACCATCCATACAGAGTGTTTTGATCTACGATTTCAATTCTTTCATGTTTCAGCAGTAAGATATTGTTCCATGTCCAAAATATGGAAGAAAGAGGTGTTTCCACGACTCTACCACCCAGTCAATTCTGTTCCACTTAATCCCTATTTCATGGCCACATATCTTTCAGGCTAAGGAATGGGAAACCTTTCTGCTATTACATGAATCCAATTTTCATTTCATCCGGGAAAAGCCATCTTTTTCTCAACAATGCCTTTGTCATTTGATCCAATAGCGTTCCGTTAGATAGGAACAGATTTGATAAATACTGATAACTCTCGGATAGAGTATTAGAGCGGAAAAATCCATTCGATAATGAACTATTGGTTCTAAGCCATCTCTGGCGATGAATCAACAATTCGAAGTGCTTTTCTTGCGTATTCTTGATAAACCAGCGTTTATATATAGATGTAGGAGGATCTGTTTGGGAAGTAAGAAGCCCCTTTGACATCTCTCCATCTGCAAAGAATTCTCGATGTGAAAACACAGAGACAAAGGGCTGATCTTTGAATAGGAAAAAGAGTGGATCCGCAGGGTCCCAAATGAATTGGCTTATTCGAAAAAAGCCTTGTTCTTTGGAAGATCTATCTCGTATCTGGTACTGCATGGTTCCACTCTGCAAGAACCCCGAATCATTCTCTTGAAGCTCATCCTCTTCATCATAAATGATCCGCTTGCCCCGAAATGACCTGGCCCAATAGGGAAATCCCAATTCATTGGGCCTTTCGATACAATCAAATAGAAAACCCCAAGGGCGCCATATTCTAGGAGCCCAAACTATGTGATTGAATAAATCGTCCTCTATCTGTTGCGGGTCGAGGACTTCTTCTCCTTCCCCTTCTTCAAACTCCGATTCGTATTTTTCATAGAGAAATCTCTGATCAAGGATAGAATAAGATCCATTTTGCATCATATCTAAGGGACTCCTTGGTTCGGGCCGAAGAAGCAATGTCACTCGATCATTATCAAACTGACTGCAATCTTTTTCTGTCCGTGAGGATCCCACCAGAGCGCCTTCTACTTCTAATAGACCATGAACTAGATCCGAATCATTCTCAACAAGTCCATAATAAGTGATCCCATTTTTTTCATCGGGTCCGGGTAGAGACCAAAGGTCTTGAGCAGCCGATCCGGCAGAACAACTCAAAAGATAAAGAAGTATCGTTAATTTCTTCATGCTCATTCCAAGTTCGAAGTACCATTTGTACAAATAAGAATCCCCTTCGTTACATGATTTCTTCTTCATATAGATAGATATAGGATCTATGGGGCAATTACTTAGAAATACATTTTGTGCAACAGCCCTTCCTATCTGATAGAAAAGGATCCCATGATCCTGAACCGATCTTACCTGGGATCGCAAATCCCAAGTTTGTCTATGAAGAGCAGATCTAATTATATTAGTGTCTATAATTGATTTCTTCTGTGTAATACTAATCGATAGGGCCTCATTGGTAAGTGCGACAAGATCTCGTACATTGGAACCCATGGTTATGGACCCGAATCCATTAGTATGGAACATTTTCTTTTCCAAGTGAAATCCCCTAGTATACGAAAGAGTAAAAAAGTGCTTTCGTTGTTGTGGAATAAGAAGCCTTCGTATCTTAATGCATGTATTTAATTTATTTGGAGCTATTAGAGCGGGATCCACTTTTTTGGGAATATGAGTCGAAGCAATAACAAGAATATTTCGAGTGGAACATCTTTCACAATCCCTGGAGAGATAGTTCACTAATAGACCGAGGGATAAGTAATTCGACTCATTCACATCCAGATCATGAATGTTTGGAATCCATATTATGCAAGGAGACATTGCTTTTGCTAATTCGAATTGAAGGGTGATATAAAATCGGTCTATTTCCGGCATCATATCCATAGTTAGCGCATTCATCCTAGTTAGAAACTCCAGCTCCGTATCAAAGTCACGGTCGATATCGTCACTCACATCAATATCGTCACTCACACCAATATCGTCACTCACACCAATATCGTCACTATCATCAATATCGTCACTATCATCAATAAGAAAACCGTTAGGCTTGTTATCCAGGAACTTGTTCAGAAATACTGTAATGAAAGGAAGATAGGAGTTTGTCGCTAGGTATTTGACCAAATAGGATCGTCCAGTTCCTATAGAACCTATCACTAAAATACCCCTAGAGGGAAATAGGGCTAAGCGGAGCGAAAAGGGTTTTCCATGAGATGGGAAACGAAAA